AGGAATCAACAACACGAAAACTTTGTAAAAAATAAAAAAAAATCCTTCCTTTCTTATCGGGATCGGGACTAACAAGAATGGTTGGGACAACAAACATCCATCTCGTTCGTATTTTGGATACCTGTATAACCATCGAAGACTGTTGAAGTGACTAATTCCGGGAAATTAAGCGGCGTTGAGGACAAAGAAATTGTTTGAGTTACTGTTTTTTTTATCCAGTACCAAGATACTTGATGTTAAGAAAAGATCTTTTACAGGAAGGTTGGCTAGAGATTTCTTGTAAAAACACTAGCCCTGCTCAGTTGATAATGAGAATACTGCAATCTTTTTTGATTCTATGTATTTTTTATCATTATACACATAAAGGAGGAGCCGTATGAGATGCAAATCTCACGTACGGTTCTGGAACGGCGATTCTTTGAACCGAATGACGACCGTAACGGATGTCGGCTCAATCTGAAGGAAATTATGCGGAAGCTTTACAGAATTATTATGAGGCTATGCGACTGGAAATCGATCCCTATGATCGAAGTTATATACTTTATAATATAGGCCTTATCCACACAAGTAACGGAGAACATACGAAAGCTTTGGAATATTATTTTAGGGCACTCGAACGAAATCCGTTCTTACCCCAAGCTTTTAATAATATGGCCGTGATCTGTCATTACGTGCGACTATCTCCACTATAGAAAGAAAAAAAAAAGAAAAGAACGATACGCTAATACTAATAATATAATAAATAACTATAAATACTAGAAAAAATAGGCTTTCTACATATATATCGTCCAAAACAACGATTTTTATCAGCTGTAGCAAAGAAAGAAACTTCATAGAAATCGAAATATGAAGAAATAGATATGCCTAGATACTTTTTTTCTATGGATAAAAGATCTAATTGATAGAGGAAGTAGAAGCACCGTAAGGATCAATTAACGAGGTTTTGGCCCAATACAATAAGAACTGCTTACTTAATATCATGATAGAAAAGTTAGGAATCCACTTATGTAATAAAGTAGATCCCCTAAGGTTTTGAGCAGCGGTGTAGTATCAGATCCCAAAGATAGTAAGTCTTTTCTTTCTTATGAAGAAAAGTCTTTCTCAAAGATTCTATAGAAATTGATATATCATATATGAAAGTATATGATATATGAAATCGAGATAGTTACCTTTCAGAAAATTATAATGAGAGTGTTAATGTCGATGCTTTATTCTTCTGAAGGTAGGAGAAAAGATAAAACTAAAAAAAGGGATGAAATTCCTTATTAATTAATCAAAATTCAAGTTTGAAACTCATGTAATTAACCTCTTTTTCTTTTGGTTAACTCCATAAAAAATGGAACACTAAAAGAATTGACTGCTGAGCCGTATGAGTCGGGAAACTCTCAAGTACGGTTCTAAGGGAAGGAATTTACTCACCTATTCCGACCGCGGAGAACAGGCCATTCGACAGGGAGATTCTGAAATTGCGGAGTCTTGGTTTGATCAAGCCGCTGAATATTGGAAACAAGCTATAGCCCTTACCCCCGGTAATTATATTGAAGCACAGAATTGGTTGAAGATCACAGGGCGTTTTGAATAAGAACACTCTATTTATTATTTTCTTTTTTTTTTTTTGAATTCGATTTTCTTATTTTATTTTTATTATATTTTATTATTATTATATTTTTCTTATATTAATTATATTATTCTTATATTAATTATATTATATATTATTTTATATATATCTTTTTATATCTTTCTTTTTTTTTCTATTCTATATTCTCTATATAATTATTCTCTATATAATTCTATATATTCATTATATAGTCTATAGAATTATATAGAGTATAATTATTTATTATTAATTATTATTATTTCTATTTCTTAGATTTCGAATTCTAATTTTTTTTAATTTATAATTTTTCTATTTTATGTCTTTTTATCTATTATATATTTCATTTGTTATAATTATATAATTAATTGTTTGTTGTCCCCATCAGTCAAATAAAACAGACCATTTCTATTAGGAACAACCAATCAAACAATTTCATTATATCCTTTCTAAAATCGTTTTATTTCGTCTGGTATTTGGTAGAGATAAACGATACGTGGATACAGTCGAGAATTTTTTTTTTTTCTGCTATTCAAACTATCTGCTATTCAAACTAATATTAAATAAAATCAAACTAATAAAATAAAAGAAACCTTCGAAAAACTAAATAGATAGAAATACCGGTTCTCGAGTAATGCTAATGACTGCTCAGGGGATTTAAAATAGAGTACATAATAATATCTTCTATGTAAGACAAAAAGTAAAATTAGTTCCATCTAGGAACTTCTAAATGAAAAATCTGAATACATTAGGTTGCACAAAAAAATTATTTAACTTCAATTCAAAGTCCAGAAAGGGTTTTAGAAGATTAAAAAAGGTCCGTTAAGCGCCTCACTGCTATGTCATAATAGATCCGAACACTTGCCCCGGATTTACTTCCAGATCATAATTGTTCTAGTGAATAAC